AGTCTTTTTTTCGTCTAAATAACAGAGTGCATTTATTTTTCTACTGTTTCAAAAGGCTCCATTTCATCTTTTCTGATGATGCTTTTGAAAAATGAACTTCGTTGATGGTTCGTTGATAGTATCTATGGGATACTTTCCAAGTTAGAAGAGGGGGGAATTACTCAATTCCCTGGAGTATCTATATTTCTGTAGATTATATATCGTACAAATACTTTTCTATACTCTTACTTTTTCTTTGATATTTATTTCTTATTATTATATTTTTTTTTTAATTATATTTATTGATAATATATTATATTAATTGAGAAACTATTAATTATTAAAATTAAATAATATTTTAATTATAATATTAATAGTTTAAATAATATTAATAGTTTAAATAATTTAAGATTGATTTTTATTATTTTAGTATCTCATAAAAATAAAAATTTTTTAGAAGTTCATTGAATAAGTTCTAGTTAATAAAAAAAGGGATTTTCTATTTTTTTTGTCCACTACTTTATTGTCTGTAATAAATCGAAAAAAGGGCCTGATACATCTGGAAAACCGAAACAAGATTAGGAATTTTTGACGAACAGGATCAAAAATCATTACTCTTTCGACACAAGAAAGGGGTGTAGAAAATCCCCTTTCTTGTGTCGAAGACTAGGAAGATAAATATAATCCCTCTTAGAATTATTTGTTCCCCGCTTACTTAGTGAATACCTATCCAAATTTTATTCTATAATTCTATTTCAAACAGAATTTCAAATAGAATAAAATGGATAATTGAAATCCAGCATAGCATATGGTACCATAGTTGCAATTTGGCTAAAAAAAAAAAAGAAAGAGGTGGTAAAGTCAAATAAAAAAGTCTTCTTCAAAAAAGATTAACCTATTCTGATATGACGAGGAATACGGGACAGGGGATTCCCCGAAGCTCGTAGAAAAAAAGTATAAACAAGTAAATAAAAGGTTTTTCATAATTTGATTTTTTTTGATGAGCCATAATTAACACCAATAATTTGGTTCCTTTTACGAAGTTGACATCGATAAATCAACGAGGCTAGAAATTCATTTCGGCCAATTGAACCTTCTCGAACTGTTTCTTTTTAAGAACTAAAAATATTTGTGCCAAAATAACAGATGCCAAGAAGAACAAAAGACCTTGGACACGTAATGGATCTTGAAGTACTATTTCTGCATCTCCCTGACCAAATCCACCCACATTAGGATTACTTGTTAATGGTTGATCAAATTTGATCGATTCACCCTCTGAAACAAGAAGTTCGGGTCCTGGAGGGATAAAATCAACCACTTGGCGTCCATCTGACGTATCTGTTATGGTTATTTCATACCCCCCTTTTTCTTTTCGTATGATTTTACTTACTACACCCGCCCCTGTAGCATTATAAACTGTATTGTTACTCTTGTTTCCGTCGGGGTAAATCTGACCCCTTCCCCTATTTGCCCCTACGTATATAGGATATTTTAAGAAGTGAACATCCTTCTTAGTATCGGGGTCGGGGGAAAGAATAGGAAAGGTGATTTCACTATATTTCTGACCAGGGACAGGCCCTATCACAAGAATATTTTTTTGATTAGGGCGATAGCTCTGAAAAGACAAATTGCCTATCTTTTCTTTCAGCTCGGGAGAAATACGCTCGGAAGGAGCTAATTCAAACCCCTGCGGTAAAATAAGAACAGCCCCCACATTCAAACCCCCTTTCTTACCATTAGCAAGAACTTGTTTCACTTGCTTATCATAAGGAATTCGAACAACTGCTTCAAATACAGTATCAGGAAGTACCGCTTGTGGAACCTCAACATCTACGGGCTTATTAGCTAAATGGCAATTCGCACATACAATACGCCCAGTCGCTTCTCGTGGATTTTCATAACCCTGCTGCGCAAAAATCGGATAGGCACTTGAAACGGATGTCCGAGTGATGATATATATCATGAGCGATACAGAAATAGATCGAGTAATATGTTCCTTTATCTGAAAAAAAGTATTTCTAGTTTGCATGGTCTAATCATTGATCCGAAAATTTCTACAATAAATTGGGTAGGTCGCTCGTATAGTTCCCTATCCACGATTCTGCTATTTACTGGAATCATTTTACTGAAATGCTAGGGGATTAAAATCCCCCGGATAGGAAGTTTTTAATGCTTATGTCGAACTACAAAGTAAGAAACATTCTAATTGGATTAGATTAATATGCATGGATCATTTCTCAATCATTCATTGAATGATAAATAACTACAAGTGACGGAGATACACGATTTAAATAATGGAAAATTAAATATTTAAAAATAGTATCAAGAATAACTGGAAAAGTAGAAACAAGGCCAGATATGATTTGATCATTATGAACAAATCCAAAATCTTTGTAGACAGAACCAATCATTAGTTCCCAACCGTGGGGTGAATGAAATCCGATACATAAATCCGTTAATAAAAGAATTGAAAAAGCTTTTACTGTATCGCTTAAGTTATATAGGAATTCCTGAGCCCAAGAGTTAAGAATAACAAGTTCTTCATTACCTAAAATACAATAACCGCTTAGAACAACAAAACTTATTATGTTTGTCAAGAAGTGCAAAATCATATGGATACGATCCTCATTGTGTATCTTGATTAATTGGATCGTTTCTTTATAGAGAAGCTTTTGTAGATGTGTCTCCGAGTATTCCTTGATAATTTCGTCCAAGGAGAGGATTTCCTCTAATTCTATGAACTTTTCTATAATATTTTTTTCTTGAATATCATTCAAAAAGATTTCGGATTGATCAGTATTCGACCAATTAGTAACCCAAGATTCCATACTTTTAGTAAATGATGAGAGAGAAATCCACCAGGGCAAAAACACTATAGATGCAAGATAAAAAAGAGGAGTTACTTTTTTCTTTTTTGACATTTTTCGTCTGTGAATTGTTAATTAACCCACTTCATTCGTCGACTCTGTGTGATCGAATATTTCTTTCACACATGCGTTCTGGACAAGGTATCAAACTTCTGACTCTATTTTATTTGTTATTTTGTTTGAATCTAGAAAGAATACAAAAATAGACTAAGACTCCACTTGGAATTCGAATGAAGAAATAATCAAAAATATTGCTTCCAAATATCTCAATACTATTCATTCCTTAAAGTGTCTCCTTTCGATGAATGAATAGTATTAATATTTTGACACGAAAGAACTCCTTTTTTATCAAAATATCCAATATGTCCAAAAAATTCCAATGATTACCCATAATCCAAGAATAGAATAATTGAGACAAAGATATTGTGATGAGCAAAAAAGAATGAGTGATAAAACAAGAAAGAAATGGGCCAGTTATCATTATTAAGAAAACCCATTATTGGTTAGTAATGGAACAGGGATAAGGGTCGAATAAATAATTTACACAATAGGATTTATCTGCATTTAAAGTATCAATTACAACAAATATTGAAAAAAAAAAAAGAGAAATTTTTTATTTTTAAATCGTTTGATATATGCGATGAATTGAATCTCGTAGTTCAATTTCTTACTTGGTTGAATTGGGTTGCATGAATTTGGATATGCATAAAAAATAACAAGAAGATCATTTTGTTTTATGGTTCTATACATCTTCTCAAAAGACTTCAATTGGTACGCGCAAGAAATAGGCCAATTCAGCGGCTTTTTGTTCAATCTCTCGTGAAGTAAAATTCTCATCAGTACGGGTCAACGGAATAGCTTCCCGGCCCCTGATGTCTATATAAAGGACACGACGAGCATAAATACCCTCTTTAACTTCTATTCTAACGCACTGAATATCTTTTATACGGAATCGGAGGAATATGCGACGATTTTTTCCAGGAAATCCCCAACGAAAAATACACACTATTCCTTCCTTTCTATCGAATCGATCATAACCACTACCTACATTCCAGGAAATTGTGCACCATAAATAGGAACTGATAAAGAGACCGGCGATCCCGTAAAAAGACATCACGAGCCCTTGTGGAAAAAAAATAATTTGCTGAGACGGAACAAAAGAGATCAAATTTTTACCAAGATAACTGGAAATTCCAACCAATAAGAATCCTAATGAACCTAAAAAAACGATAAGGGCCCAGCAAAAATTACTTAGCTTTCGAGACCCCGTTATAAGTTCTATCCATATATGTTCTGATCGCCAACTCATACTTGATCCGATTTCGTTTTATTGGAATTGAGAGAATACCCCAAATTATTTTGACTTTACTTTTTTTGTTTCCGAAGGACCTCTCATCAACCAGCACTAGTTTAATGTGAACTAGTGCTAGTTTGATGTGAACCTTTAGGAGGAATTCATCAAATTGGTTAATCTAAAATAATAACAAACCCTTCAATATGATCCCACAATACATATTGATATACATATGGATCCACCAATTTTACATTTTAGGTATCCAGCGATCCTGCTCTATTTGAAACTAGCTAAATTTACCCCATAGATCATTTTCTGCGGGCATCATAGCTTTTTCCTTTATGGGCAGCGGAAATAACATGTCATACCATATTTCCTGAAATAAATATCTGTGTGATACTACAAGTATAAGTTCAAAAAAAAAACAGATGGGATTGGGGTCCCCTCGGATCTAAACAATCTTGTTTTTTTGAACATGAAGAAATAAAGAAGCCATTGCAATTGCCGGAAATACTAGGCCTACTAAAGGCACAAAAATAGAGGGAAAATTGAAAGTTGTCATAAAATGGGTACCTCGATTTATTATTTGTACCTGTTATTATTTTTTTTAATATTATATTTTATAATAATTATAATTAAAAATTGTAATTTTTATGAATTCGTCTTTATTATTAATAAATTCAATTTGAAAAATTATAATTATTAATATTATTATAGAAGTATAAGTATCTATATATCTAAGAGAATATATAGAATAAGTCCAAGGAATGTGGAACTAAATAAGTGGACTTATTCATCTTTCTACACGAAAGATAGATATCAACTTTATTATTTTTCTTCATTTCTTTATGTTTTATTCTTATCTTCTAATTGGAAAAAGTTTCTTACAAATTAGCGAAAGATTCGTTAGAATACGACACAATCGGGATCTTTAGTGAAAATGAGATTCTCGGGAGATGCAGAGTAGAAAGATAAAAAAAACTATATTATATATCTATCTTTTCTATAATTTTCATTTTATTATATACGTAAGACGAAATTCATTTTATTTGCCTAATTTCACGAAAGGAAGAACTCACGCTTTTATCTTTTTAATATAATAATTAATATTAATAAAATAAAATAAAATGAATATAATAATAAAGACTTCTTAATTAGGAATCTAGGTAAAAAGAGAGTTATCCACAACTTCTCATTCTTTCTACAATTAGATCTTAGGTCACCAAAGAAAACTCCATTCTTTTTCACTTTGATTCCGACAAGCTAACTACTTGTTTGCTACAAATAAACAAATTTTACTTAGTACACTCTACTTGATTGAATTTGACTTCAAAGGAAAAAAAGCATGGAACTTAAATAACTCCCTTAGAACACTTTTTAAAAGATTACGTGGTACGATGAGGTCGAATAAGCCCTTCTGGAATAAATATTCAGCGGCTTGTGAACCTTCAGGTACTGTTTTATTCAATGTTTGTTCAATTACTCTTTTACCCGCAAACGCAATGTAGGAATTGGGTTCGGCAATAATGATATCTCCCAACATACCAAAACTAGCCGTTACCCCACCAGTAGTAGGAGATGTAAGGATTGATACATAAAATAACTTTTTATTGGATTGATAATCATATAAGGCAGATGATATTTTAGCCATTTGCATCAAGCTCAAACTTCCTTCTTGCATGCGCGCCCCCCCCGAAGCGCACACTATAATAAGAGGTAAAAGTTGATTGGTAGCGTACTCAATCAAACGGGTGATTTTCTCCCCGACAACGGATCCCATACTACCTCCCATAAACTGAAAATCCATAACCCCAATTGCTACGGGAATACCATTTAGTTGACCTACGCCTGTTTGAACAGCCTCAGTTAATCCTGTCTTTCTTTGATAAGAATCAATACGATCTTTATAAGGTTCCTCCTCCGAATGAAATCCAATGGGATCCAGAGAGACCATGTCTTCATCCATAGGATCCCAAGTGCCAGGATCGATCGAAAGTTCGATTCTTTCTGAACTACTCATTTTCAAATGATATCCACATTGTTCACAAATATTCATTTTTGATTTCAAAAATTTCTTATAATTTAATCCATAACAATTTTCGCATTGAATCCACAAATGCCTATATTTAGGAATTGCATCGAGATCATTAGACCTTTCTCTTAGAGTTAAATCACTACTCTTCGCGCGGGTTCGTATACTGGACCTCCCGCTTTCACTACTAGTTCTACGTTTATCAAAAATGTATCTAGAAATGTAACTGTCACTACTATCACTTACAATGGACGTATCAATACAGATTTGAGACTGAAGATAACCGTCAATGCAACTATTCATGCGATTATTCCAACTAGATTGAGTATCATACATGTAATGATTGGATATGGAATCTTCACTCGTCGATCTATTATTCATAGATCTATAATTGCGATAACTAAAAAAAGAACTTTCTAGTTCACTCATAAAAGAGTGGTCGTTGTCAATCTCAAAAATATGATTTTCAATATCAAAATAGATAGAATAACTTTCTCCATTACTATCCCTAACTAAGAAAGTATCATTATAAACGAAATGCCTAATGTCTTTGAAGTCGAATAAATGATCGACATTAGTGTAAATAATGTTGTCACGACCCCTCCAACTATGAATGTTTTTAGCCATAACTTTTCTATTCGGATCTTCACTTTCACTAGTATTTTCAATAGGACCAACATTGTCCAGTGAGTTCTTTATCCCATACCTACGTTCTAACTGCTTCTTAAACACCATCGAATTAAACCACCATCTTTCCATAGAGTTTTCTTTCCCCCTATTTGTTGCATAAAAATACAATAGATGAATAGTCATTCGAGCCACAATTCTTTAGTTTTATTTTATTTATTTCCTATCCAGACTAAAACAGAGAAATTCAATCACTAGTAATAATAATAAGTGTGAAAAAGGATTTTCTTTTGTTTTGGGGGAATCCGGGGGTAAGACTTCACTGTATATGAATATGACGGAATCCCCTTTCATTCTAAATATACTAATAATAGTGTTAAAGAGTGGTTTTTTCTATGTCTTCTATCAAACAAAAAAAAATATTCTCTCCTAGAACTAATTTTTTTCGTAAAATCTCGTCTAATAAATACCTAATAACAAGTAAAAAATTAAGATTCTATTCTAACACGGAACGAAAAGGACAATATACAGGATGGGTCGAAAGATTTGTGACACTTCGCTTGATTCAGGAAAACTACAGGATATATAAAGAATATACCAATCCTAAGGATCCAAGGTTTAATTGTGAATACAAGAAGAATAGAGACATTTGAGTCTTAGATTTTGTATTTTAAATCTTGCATATCTAGAGATAGATGTAT